GTATACAGGACCACCCGTAAAGAAAGACTATAAGATAAGTAGCAAGAGTTACGGCATTGCGCATACTCCACCCCAATAGCTGCTCTAACGGGGGTCTACCCCCATTCATGAACAGCGAAATAAAGAAAATCTTTGGGACAGAAGCGAACTCTTTTGTCCCATTTAATAAAGGGAAATATATAGGTCATTAGCCGAGTTCGTAGGTGACCCAGGTTAGTAACGGAGTATGACATAAGTCTGAGTTCACCGATTCAATTCCATCGAACGTATTTTGGCCGGGGAAATCCCAATAGGAGATGTAGGTCAGTCGATTCACTTATCTACTTAAGTTGTGTAGGGACTTCCTTTTCAGAACATCAGAACAGAAGACGATGGATGGTTAACGGGGGTCGTCAGAAACCTTACAGAGGAGACATGGTAGGCGATTGGTAAGGTAAGCCGATGTTCTTACTATAGTTTATAGTTTGCGACACTGAGAATGGTAGACCAGCGACCAGTGAAGCCTTAGAGAAGTGTTGAAGGCAGAAGATACCCATTGAGTTTAGTTTAGCATCCACTTTTGCGCTCTGACGGCTGTGCTTACGAGACGCTACGGGGAAAACAGACGCTACAGGCGGCCGAAGTCTGGAAGGATTGGGCGGCAAGCACACAGTCGATGAAGTATAGATCCAGCCGCAGTTACCCTGCACTTGCAAGGCAGATCGAAGGAGGAAGCCGAGACGTCAGGTTAAGATTCCAGTGGAGATGAAGACCATCAGACACTGATTCTGAGGATTCGAGACAGAGTCCAAGAGAGAGATGGAGTCATCTGGTTGAAACACGACTTGGGAGACATTTTAAGATGAGCAGCTCTACAGGTGTACGAAAATTCTTTCTAAATTAAAGACTTTTAAGCGCTGGAAGAACACTTCAGGCAGGTCATCGATAGTTGACGACGGTGGACCCGTAGGGGAACACTTCGTATTTTAAGACGTGCCCCGGCATTACCAGCATCTAGTCTGACGACAAGCAATTATTGGAGCCGGCGTATGAGGCGCAAAAGGACAGATGGCATTACCAAGAACCGGAGATAGTGCAACTGAACCTCAGAACGGACACGAAGGAGCGTCTTCAATGAGACCTAGGGCAGTGAGGGCGATCGGAGTGAAGGTTCAGGTTGGCATATCACAAGAAAAACAAAAAGTTTAAGGAAATCCCCAATTTTGAACCCCAACCAACAACTATGGACATTTTCGGGGAGTAGCCCGCTGGACATTACTCAATAGGGCAATTCCTCGCACATAATTAAGGGAGCCATTGAAAGGTGACTAAAACACCAGAAACGGCGACTACCCGAGCTAATGATAGAGGCAAGAACACTTTCCGGCCAAGTCCCATTAATTGATCATAACGATATCGTGGAAATGCTGCACGGACCCATATATATAGAAAGAGAAAGAGAATCACCTTGATACTAAACCAGATTGAGCCCGGGATCCTTTTGGAAATGGGAAGATCTAGGATAGGCGGCCAACCTCCTGGAGAAAGCAATGTGCATAGACCAGGTGAGTAAGGATGCAGCTCCGTGGACCGCTCGTCGGGCCTGATAGGTGGTGGTATCACACCCTTCTCAAAGGAACCGTACGTGACACTCTCGCGTCATACGGCTCCGTCCCGGAATCAGGGCCCCTCTTTCCTTTGACCAAGGGGCGTAGCGGCCTGTCGGTATTTGGTATTTGGTAAGCGATTTCTTTTCATTCATTCATTGATGAAAGGTACAAATCGCTTTCTTTCAAGTCCAAGCGCTAGCGGTAGAATGACGTCGCCAGAAGAAAACCTCCGGCCCGCTTTTTCCCCACTACCTAATTACGTTAGGACCACTGAACAAACTTGGTTGACGAACATGGTTTATGCGCCGCTAATGTAGCGGCTTGTCGAGCATTTGACAAAGTCACACCATCCATTTCAAATGGGATTTGTCCCGTGGACACACGAGCAATCCAACCCGTAGGATTTCCCTTTCCTCTTCCCATTCTGACTTCTGTAGGTTTCCCGGTAATAGGGAGATCTGCGAGAACTCTTACCCATATCTTACCATTTCTTCGAAATTGTCCGCTCATAGCACGATGGAAATGTCCGATTATAGCCCGGCGCGCTGCTTCAATGGCTCGATATGAAAGACGACCAGCTCGTAAACTTTTAGTGCCATATCTTCCAAAACCAAGTTGTGTACCGTCCGGTTTGCAACCTCTACTACATCTGCCCTTACGATATTTACTATATTTCGTACGTTTCGGATATAGCACGTCCTTTTCATTTTTGACTATAAGAAATCCACACTTTGACACCTAAGATTCCGTAACGAGTAGATACTTCCGCAGAAGCATAATCGATTTTCTGGTCTAATACATTACAAGATGTTTTTCCATACTTTCCGCATTCAGTTCTTGCAATTTCTGCACCTTCTAATCGACCTGAACAAGATATACGGATCCCCTCTACGCCCTTTTTCATTACTAATGGAATATTCTTGACAATTTGACTAAAAATTTTTCGAAATGATCTTCTTTTGTTTTTCGGTTGAAAAGATATGTCTTGAGCAATCGGAGAAGCACTTTGATAAACAGATTTGATCTTTTTCGATTCAATTAAGGTAGACGTCTTTGTTCTATTAGCTAAGAAAGATCTCATTTTTTTTACTTCGTTCAAATACGAGTTGTACCCGTAGGGAATTCTTCTGTTTTTGAGTATGATCTCTATCATCATCTCTATTCCCTTTATCAATTCTCTTATCCCCCCGTTATCTATGAATTTTTCTATCAATTTCATTACCTTATCCTTTCCCATGAGGTTCCAACATTTTCTCCTTAATTTTCTTAGTATTCGTTCCCTTGCATTTTTTGGAAATTCTTTCTTATTTACTCTTACTCCATCCCTTGGAAAGAAGAAGGTAGCACCGAAGAAAGGAAAGAGTTGTATGTTGTTTTTTCTGTCCCCCTCGAATCGCAGATCATTTTTATTTCGAATGAAGTGTGTCAAGCTCTTTTTTTCTTCTGTCAAATCCTTTTTCTCGCTGTTCGATCTTTCGACAAAAAAAGCGATGCGAGAACGTATTCTCTTATGACAGTTTCTTTCCTTTAAACGTATTCTATTCATCTGCGATGTTTCAAGCACTCCCGGTTCGACGAAATGATTTAGAACGTTTACTGGATCGAAATGTATTTTGTTCTTTGTATTGAATAAGTATTGCATGACCAAATAATTGAAGGAAGGTCTGACTGCTGCGAGTGTCCTTTTAAGTGGATGACTTTTCTGTTTTTTTTTGTAGCTGTACTTCGTTTTTTTGAAAAAGAACTTGAATAACTTCGTTTTTTTGAAGGATTCTTTTTTTTCTATCAGAAATTCTATGTTATTTAGAACCTCCGCGTATTTCGGCTGCTTTAATTCCCCGCTTCCCCGAAGTGATTTAGAAAGATGATTCTTTATGGATGTTGATCGGTCATGGTATCCATAGCCTTGCTTCTTTTTTTTCCAAATCCTGATTTCGTTTTTCTTTTTCTGGTCGTCGAGCATGATCGACTCAACTCTTTTCCCGGCACAAAAGCCTCTCACTTTCTTTCCTTCTTCTTTTCGACTGGAAAAAGAAGTTGAAGAAATACATTCGATCTTCCCTACTTTCCCAAATTCCCACCACTGGGCAATCTTCATTGCGTACTTCTTCTTCCTTTCGCGTCTGGATTTTTCCCCTTTTTTCTTTCGTCGTGGACTACGGGGAATAAAGAAATGAATGAAAGTTCTCTTTTGAAAATGAATAATAATAGACCTACCGAGTCGAAAGCCAAAGGTGAGTCTCGTGGGTTGGCGTATCGAAGCGAAATAAGATCTGAGATTGATATCTTGATATACTAATTTACCATAATAATAAATAGAGTCAATGTTGACATTTTAAGTAGAAGTGGGAAGAACTCAAAGATAGGTCTTCTTCCATTCACCAATGCAGACTATAAGTGCTCTCCGAACCGAGCAGGATAGTGACCCATCACACGGCTCTTAAACCCAACCTATGGTGATTCCCTGGAGACAAAGTAAAAACCCTTGATCCTTTACCTTTTTCTTTGAGATGTTCCTACCCGCAGATCTTTGAGCGACGCTGCTCTACATAGGCGACGCTTCTTGCCGCTATCCTTCGGTTCTGATAAGTCAAGTCCCTTCTGACGGTTCGCTCACGTCATCTTCCCTTATCTTCCCTAACGTTCAGAGAGTTCATCTGCTTTGATGAAGGAGTACTCGCGGAGCACACTGAATGAATAAGAAATGGACAGCAGAGGAAAGAAATTCATTCTTTTTCCCTTACTTAAAAAGTGGAAGCTAGCTTCATGTCGATTACACACCTGGATGTTGTTAAGAACTGAGGAAGAATGCACTCTTAACCTAAGTCGACCTACCAGGGAAGGAACTGGTAGAAGATCGTTCGGAGGGCTGTTTGCAAAACCATCGCAGCGGGAAGAGGGAGTTCTCATTTGAAAGGAAAGGGAAGGGTTCCAAACCTGCGCACACTTATTATTAAGCATATGATATTCTATTAGTAAAGCTTTTGCCTTTATTGATGCGCTCTAAGCGTCTTACTTACTAATAAAGCGTCCGTCCAGAAGGACCTTCTTTCTCAAAGTGAAGTTTCTCCCTTGAAGCTGACGAAAGATTGAGACCGACGCTCTTTACTAAACTAAGAGAATCGAATCTTCTAAAGGAAAGGGATCTCTATCATGATCTTACGAATTGAGAACTCTCTTTACTGAGTTTACTGAGAGAGACTCAATCCATATCCCTATTAGTGATTATTCCTTTTTTTCTCTTCTATCAGTTCTTTGACAGCTTAGACTAGGATACATTGACGATAGGCTTTCGGTCAACATCTTCATAGAGATGGTATGCGTCGGAACAGCAGGTAGCTGCTTTGTCTCATCCGAGAGTCTAATCTCTTCGTACTGCTTTTTTTTCTTTCAAAAGAAGAAAAAGAAGAG